GCTTACTCTAGATTGAAAGTAATCTAAAGTAGGTGAGAACACTCTTGGGGCCGGATATACGGAATTGGGAAAGCTTTTGGGTGTGTCAGCAAAGTAACAGGGCTAGAGAAGAATGAAAACTCCAATTAATGCATTATTAGAGGCTTCGCTCCTACGTGACGCGGCTGAGCCATTTCAACTAAGCTTCCAAGATGCTGCTAGTCCTGTTATGGAAGAGATTTTATTTCTTCATAACCAAATTATGTTTATTTTAATTATTATTATAACAGCTGTATTATGGTTAATTATAAGAGGATTAACAGGCCAAGCTTATCATCGCTATCTTATAGAGGGAGTCACAATAGAGATTGTTTGGACTATAATTCCAGCAGCTATATTAGTGTTTATAGCATTCCCTTCTTTGAAACTACTTTATTTGATGGATGAGGTAGTAGAACCCGGTGTGACAGTAAAAGCCATAGGTCATCAATGGTACTGGTCTTATGAGTATTCAGACTATCAAACTACCTTAGGTGAAGATAGTACCTTAGAATTTGATTCTTACATGATACCTACGAGTGACCTTCAACCCGGCGATCTCCGACTATTAGAGGTTGACAATAGAATGGTTGTTCCTATTGATACTTATGTAAGAGTTTTAGTTACAGGCGCAGATGTGCTTCACTCATTTGCTGTACCTTCATTAGCTATGAAAATGGATGCTGTGCCTGGCCGTCTTAATCAAACCGGATTTTTAGCTAAAAGACCGGGATTATTTTATGGTCAATGTTCCGAGCTATGCGGCGCTAATCACTCTTTTATGCCCATTGTCATAGAAGCCGTTAGCATGGATAGATATATCAGCTGGCTATCTTCATTATGTGCTGATCTTTAGTGGATCTTTCAATCATCGAATAATGCCTCACTTAGATATAACTACTTATTTAACTCAATATAGCTGGACATTAATAATCTTGTTAGCACTTTATAGTATTATGAGTTTGTTTATTTTACCTAAAATTCAAAATAATTTACGTATAAGAAGTATACTACAGGAAGAGGGGGCAGCCCCTAGTAAGGGACTCGGGGTCAATCGAGCATATGCTATACTACAAGATATACTCCGTAGATAGGCCCATTTCCTACATATAGTCAATATGGCAGCTTCTTTCTTTGATCAGTTTAATGTAGTTCGGATAATGGGGGGTATAATCACTAATTCTTCAATTATGATGCTTATCCTATTTAGTGTAATATTAATAGGAAGTTGTTCGTATAAATTAATACCTACAAGATTGCAGGCCATACAAGAGATTGTTTATACCCACTTTTTAGGATTAGTAAAAGATTCTACAGCTAATAAGGGAACTCAATATTTTACTCTTATTATTACCCTATTTACGTTTATTGCTGGATTAAATCTATTAGGTCTATTCCCCTATGTATTTACCCCAACTGCCCATATTGTTATTACTTTCGGGTTAAGTTTATCTATTTTAATAGCAGTAACAATATTGGGGATAACACAATACCGTTGGAACTTTGCTTCAATGATGATGCCTAGTGGGGCTCCTCTATTATTAGCCCCTCTATTAGTTATAATTGAAACAGTTAGCTATCTTTCCCGGGCAATCTCTTTAGGTGTTCGATTAGCTGCTAATTTATCTGCCGGGCACCTTTTATTTGCTATATTAGCAAGTTTTGGGTTCGCAATGATTAGTAATGGAATGTTAGTTTTAAGCTTAGCCCCAATATTAGTAATGGTTTTTATAACTTTACTAGAAATTGCCGTGGCCCTGATTCAAGCATATGTATTTTGTCTGTTAACTACCATATACATTAATGATACTCTAAATCTACATTAACCCATACTTAGAATAATTGTTGGGTGGGAGTATTAGTCTCCGCTCGATTCCCCGCCGGGGAGCCATGAGTAAGGCTTATCACCCTTATCATTTAGTGGATCCTAGTCCATGGCCTTATACAGGCGCAATTGGGGCACTACTGATTACAGTAGGCTCAGTATTATATTTTCATTATAGTTATACATGGATAATGTATTTAGGCGCAATAACAATAATATTTACAATGCTTGTTTGGTGGAGAGATATTATTAGAGAGGCCACTTTCCAAGGACACCATACTCAAGTGGTAAAAAGAGGATTAAGATATGGTATGATCCTTTTTATTACTTCTGAAGTTTGCTTCTTTTTTGCGTTCTTTTGGGCTTTCTTTCATAGTAGCCTATCTCCCACTATAGAATTAGGGGCTGTTTGGCCCCCGGTTGGTATAGAAGTGTTAGACCCATTTTCTGTGCCCCTATTAAATACAGCTATATTACTTAGTTCAGGAGCAACAGTTACATGGGCACATCACGCCATAGTTAGCGGACAAAGACTAGAAGCCATACAATCACTTACTTGTACCGTAATTCTTGGGATTCAGTTCACAGCCCTTCAAGCTATGGAGTATTACGAAGCGCCTTTTACAATCTCAGACTCCGTATATGGTTCAACCTTTTTTATGGCCACAGGTTTTCATGGTTTTCATGTTATAATTGGAACTATATTTTTGGCTGTATGTTTAGCTAGACTAATAGGTTATCACTATACTCGTCATCATCATTTTGGTTTTGAGGCTGCTAGTTGGTATTGGCATTTTGTAGATGTGGTTTGGTTGTTTTTATATGTATGTATTTACTGGTGGGGCTCTTAGCCCGGGCCATGGTTACATAGTGCTTAGCTAAGCTCAGCTTGTAGGGTCAACTAACGGTAAGTTCTCAGACTCATAATCTGATTATGCGGGTTCAACTCCTGCCCCTACCACTATTAAAAACAAAATAAATACACATATAAACCAAGTAGGTACAAAAAGAGGAAAATTATAGAAATCTGGGCAAACATACACGAACTAACTCGATTAGGGGGTATGGGACTATCCCCAATAATACAATAGCTACTATTAGCGGCAATTGCCCATTAAACTCTCGTCTATTAATATCTCTCGAAAATATTAAATATGGAGAAAGTTGCCCAAAACAAATTCTATTATATAAATATAACGAATAAGCAGCAGCTATGACCATACTAGTTGAGGTAAGAATACCTAATGACGTACTAGTAGAAAAAGCAGCTACTAAGGATAAAAATTCCCCAACAAAGTTACAACTAAGAGGAACAGCAATATTAGCTAAAGTAAACACCATAAATATTATAGAAAATAGGGGCATAGTCATAACTACTCCCCTATAATACCTAATTAGCCTTGTATGATGTCTCTCATAGAGTAATGTTACTGCTATAAATAAAGCGGGGCTAACTACTCCATGAGCTATCATCAAGAATATGGAGGCTATTAAACCCTCCATCGTATGAGTAAATAACCCTATTGTTACTATTCCCATATGAGCCACCGAGGAATAGGCTATCAGACGTTTCGCATCTACCTGTCTGCAAGTAGTTAAACTCCCATATATCACTGCTATTAATGATAACGTTAGTATGACTGGTGCTAAATACTCTGTTGCTTCGGGGAAAAGAGGCCAAGCGAATCGAATGAATCCATAACCCCCTAATTTTAATAATATTCCAGCTAGAATCACTGAACCAGCTACAGGGGCCTCAACATGCGCGAGAGGCAACCATATATGAAAGGGTATCATTGGTATCTTAACTGCTAAACTAAGGAAGAAACCTATAAACAACCAAATTTGAATATTACTATCAATCTGAATGTTAGTTAAAGATAAGTAGTCAGTTGTGCCGGTTATTCTATAAATAACTGCTATGCTAAGTAACATTAATACTGAGCCAACTAAAGTATAAAAGAAGAAATAATAGGCAGCTTTTATCTTCTCTGCCCGAGCTCCCCATACTCCTATTATTAGGAACATAGGTATCAAAATGCTCTCAAATAACACATAAAATATTAACAGATCTAATGTTGAAAATACCCCAATTAATAGTAATTCCATACCTAAAAGGCATAAAATAAACTCCTTAACAAGAAACTTAATACTATTCCAACTTACTAAAATACAAATTGGTGTTAATAAAGTACTTAATACAATGAAAAATATAGAGATCCCGTCAATAGCAAACAATATCGGAGACCCTTCAAACCAACCTATAGTACTCACCCAATTGAATTCTATTATCTGTTGAAATTGAGCTTCTTGATGAAGGTTGACTAATAATAAAATAGAAAGAGCAAATGTAATCAGAGACCACTCTAACGCTTGCTGGCGTAGTTTCATACTATTTTCCCTTGGAATTAATGCTATTATTACTATACTTATTAATATAGAGCCCACTATACAAGCTAATATCATATTAATATAATTACTAGCCACCTGCGGCTAGTTTTCTCCTATCTTAGGAGATTATTCTGGGCTTGGAAAGAACTTTCCTTCATCCTGTTTCTAATTTACGACTAGGTACTTAAGAGCAATAGCTGTTCCGACTAATATCATTAATGCATAATTAAATAATAAACCAGATTGTAAATTGCTTAACTCTTTAGTTCTCTCAACCATAAATCGAGCTATTCCAGTGGGGCCTAAAATCTCTAAAATTCCCCTATCTATAGTACGATAAGACACAAAATGGCCGAACTTCCAAGCTGTGCTTCCAATATAATAATTTGCTATTTGATTAAACTCCCAGGCATAAAATAAGAAACCATATATGCCAGGGCGTGTAATATAATAGACAATATATGGACGAAGTATAAACACTAGTAATATCCCTGTTACGGACATAATAACTGGTGCTAAAGAGACTATTGTGGGCACAAGCGGCAGGGGACGTACACCTGGCGCAAACACCATATTTTTAGCGATATAACCAACTAAAATACTTCCTATTGCTAATACTAATAAAGGACCCAATAAGTTCCAATCAGCTTCTTGTAAGTGTTGTGCGCTTATACGTGTTAAATTAGGCTTAGACACAAAACTTAAGTATATTAATCGGAATGAATAAAAAGCAGTTAAGAAGGCTGTAATTGAAGCTAACCAATAAATAGATATTAAACAATAATTATTATAAGTTAATTCTAATATCAAATCTTTAGAGTAAAATCCAGATAAATAGGGAAAACCAGCTAAAGACAATGAACCAATCAACATTAATACATATGTTAGAGGTAAACCCCGGATTATTCCCCCCATCTTCCTAAGATCTTGTTCATCTAGAAGAGCATGAATTATAGAGCCTGCCCCCAAGAATAATAAAGCCTTAAAGAAAGCATGAGTTAGTAGGTGATATAAACTACTTAAACAGCTATAAGTGCCACAAGCCATTACCATATATCCTAGTTGACTACAAGTAGAGTAAGCAATAACTTTTTTTATGTCCGATTGAACTAATCCCACTGTAGCCGCAAAGAAGGCAGTTAAAGAGCCAATTAAACCCACAATAATTGTTGCAGTTGGAGAGTAATCAAAAAGGGGAGCTGATCTTATAATTAAAAACACTCCCGCTGTTACCATTGTTGCTGCGTGAATTAGGGCCGAAACAGGTGTGGGCCCCTCCATAGCATCCGGCAACCAAGTATGTAGCCCTAATTGGGCAGATTTTCCTACGGCCCCTATCGTTAGTAATATACAAATCCAAGTACAAGCTGAAGATGGTGATAAGGCGGAGAATAAACTACAGTAATCTAATACCCCAAATTCTTTCCAGATTAATATAATAGCTAGCATTAATCCTATATCTCCTATTCTATTGATTAACATTGCCTTAATTGCTGCCTTGTTAGCCTGTATACGCGTAAACCAAAAGTTAATTAATAAATAAGAACATAAACCGACACCTTCCCAACCAATAAATAATTGCACGTAATTATTACTAGTAACTAAAACTAACATAAAAAAGGTAAATAAAGACAGATAACTCATAAATCTCGGTAAATGGGGATCTTCTCTCATATAACTTGTAGAATAGACATGAACTAGCCCGCTAATTGTGGTTACTACTATTAACATAACAGCTGTTACCATATCAAATTGTAAGCCAAAATTAGTTATTAGTAAATCTGACTCTATCCATCTGCCTAACTCTATATATACTGTAGACCCATTAATAAGGATTTCATAACATAATACAAAAGAAAGGAGGCTACTGGCGAGAACCCACACAGAACTTAACAAGCCAGCCCCTTTTCTTCCTAGATAGCGACCCCCTAGTCCGCTTCCGACTGCGCTTAGTAACGGTATTAATATAACTAGAAGATACATGGGAATAAATCTAAAATAATCAAATGTGTTAACTGAAAGAACAAACTAGGACATACTATAATTGTTAATACTAAATATAAACTTGCCCCTATTAATATTGCCTTGCCTAAACCCGCTTCCTCCGGTGCTACGCTGCCACGTGGAGAATTTAGTATATTTGTTATTACTAAAGGCGTCGACAAAGGTTGATAAAACATAATTTTAACTAATCTAAGGTAATAAACCCCGGCTATCACGGAACAAATTAAAGCTATTAAAGCGCTAAGATAGTAACCTTGACCAACAGCTGCTAAGATAATATACCATTTAGTTAAAAACCCAATTAAAGGGGGAATTCCTGCAGTAGACAATAAACCTGTAGCCAATGCTAATGCCAACATCGGGCTTAATCTTGAAACACCACTAAACTCAATAAGCATGTCTCTTTTAGGAGATATAATAAGTACTACAGACCAAAGTAGTACTTGAGTTATTATATAGGCACCTATATACATTAAACTCGCCTGAAGACTTTCTATAGACCCAATGGCTATTCCGAGCAACACAAACCCCATATGGCTTATACCGCTATAAGCTAGTAGTCTTTTTATTCGAGTTTGATTCAAAGCTCCTATGGCCCCGACAATCAAAGAGATTAATCCGGCTATTAATAGCCCCATTTCATTTAAGCCTATTTGTACTATAATAGCTAGCACCCCTAATTTCGGCACGATAGATAATAGCGCTGCTACCCAAGTTGGAGCCCCTTCGTAGACATCGGGGGCCCACATATGGAATGGGGCTGCAGATACTTTAAATAACAATGAGATAGTAATAAGACACTTTCCAGCTAATACCCCATAAGATACTATACTCATACGAATAAATTGAAGTTCAAGCTCTCCTGTGGAGCCATAAATCAGGGCACAACCAAACAGGAACAACCCCGAAGATAGTGCCCCTAACACGAAGTATTTCAGCCCAGCTTCTGCCGATAACAATGAGTTTTTATTATAAGCCACTAAGATAAACATACATAATGTTTGCATTTCTAATGCTAAATATATAGAAATTAAATTTGTTGACCCAATAAGTAATAAATTACCTAAGATCACTAATAAAATCAATAAAGAGCTTGATCGATGCGATGTTCGATGGTCCAGCATACATAGTATAGCTAACCCACTTAGCATCACCAACATCTTAATAGCCTGTGTCCAACATAGTAGATGGGGCTCAGCTAATAGCCCAGCAGCCCCCACAGCACCCGCAAGTAGCATAGCTAATCTTAAAGTCGGGGCCTTTAATCCATACGTCAACACTATTAGTATGATGAGCCCTAGTGTCAATTCCATATTATACCAGGGGCTATGCACCCACATGGCATATGAGAAGGGGCGCCACTTTGTGGCACCTTATTAATCCCTAAACCTTTTGTTTTCCTTCTTTGCAGCAGCCAGAAGTTGATTACGTCGATGGGGCCTATATAGTCGAGCATCGCTGAGACCATTCCTTGCGTACTAGGACTCAAAAAAGTTGGGATTGAACATTGTAGATAGAAACCGAGCTGTGTCACCACGCTCTGAACTCAAATCATGTACGGTTTTCATGGTCGAACAGACCAACCTAAGGTACCTTCTACAGCACCAGGGCACCGCAATTCAACATCGAGGTCGCAAACACTGTCCTCGATAAGAACTCTCCGACAATATTACGCTGTTATCCCTACGGTAGCTTTTATCCGCTTTCGATATTTATTTTGGTCAATCATATCGGGTCATTATCGCCCACATAGGACGTAGTCCTTGTGCCAGCTAGGGGTGTCCCCCTCACTGTCAGGCTAATGAGATTAGCTTTGTATACCATAAGCTCGCCTTCGTTTCTTATTCAAAGGTAGTCGCCCCAACTAAACTGTCCTACCAACAAAAATTATTAACTTAAAATTAGGATACTTAGTGTCGATCATTTTAAGTTAACGCTATCGGTATCCAGTAAAGCTCGATAGGGTCTTTTCGTCTTACAATGTTTATGTAGTATCTTCACTACAACTATAATTTCATCGGCTTTCCTCTTGAGACAGTAAGACCCTCGTGGTTCCATTCATACCCGCCAACAATTAATTGGCTATTTATTGTGCTACATTATCACGGTCAGAGTTACCGCGGCCATTCAGTTGGGTTTCGCTTTAGACGTTAGTCCTCAGTTTCACTATACAACCATTGGGCAGAATTCACCCTCTATACTTCAGTAACCTTTGCAGAGAGCTATGTTTTTGGTAAACAGTCGAGATCTTATTTTGCCGAGTTCCTTAAGAGAAATTATGCCTAGATCTAAGTCCCATTAATAACAGTTGAAGGTACGAAGTACCATAATATTTTTCCTGAATAGGTACAAGAATTATAATCCATCGGGCGTGCCCTTAGAAGCTGTATATATTTATTTGGGAGTGAATCTTGTACTACTCATGCCTGCATTATCACTTCTGTTTGTCTCACGAGGTGCGCACATCGTGCCTACAGAACGCTCTACTACCAAGCCAGTTGATGCTGGCTTCCAGAATTTCAGTTACAGATTTAGCCACCTTAATTCTTAGAGTTTCCTGACTTATTCAGTGAACTTTTACGTTTTCCTGTGCAGATGGCTGTTTCCAAGCCTACTTCCTGTTTGTCTAAGTTGAACCCTCTTTATACACTTAATCTGTATTAGTGACTTTAATTTCTGGTTAGGGCTTACCCCTCTTGACTAGGGGCCTTATCGCCATAGTCTTACTACACCAGTAATTCAAGCCCCCGGGTTTGGGGGCGAATCAACTTGGGGCGCCTTACTAAGATAAGTTTCGTAGAGAACCAGCTATCCAAGTTCGACTAGTATTTCACCGCTAACCACAGCTCATCCAAGATTTTTGCCACAATCACTGGTTCGGTCAGCATAGCTACCTGGCCATGGTTAGATCACTTGGTTTCGGGGAATTTGACTGACGAGTTTTTCTCTTGCTTTCACTACGCCTTCATTTACTACTTAAGCTTGCCAAATTTTGTCTTGCAGGCCCATTATGCAAAAGGTAACTTTTGAACCAATTCTGAGTCTTTCCCTCACGGTACTTTCTCTATAGGTGTCTATCGGGGTTTAGTCTAGATGTCCAATCATCTTAATTATCTGTTTGAGACAATTCCTCCGCTATCGCTCGCCGCTACGCACGGAATCTCAGTTGATGTTTTCCTCATAGTCTAGTAAGATGTTTCAATTAACTATTTAATTCACCCTTTTCAGTAAGGATAAACAAGTTCAAAGTCTCTCCCTTGTTATTTCGTATTTCACGTCCTTACCGATAGACCCTAAACTTTACTCAGTTCCACTGTCTAAAGACACATTAAGATTAACCCAATATAATTTCTTATGTCCGGGGGTTCTCTTCCAACCTAAAATAGAGATTTTATTTCTATGAATATCTAAATGACAGCTTGAGCAAACTGGCACCAAGTTAGACCTCCGATTCAATCTTCTATCACATGATTTCTTAGGTTGAATGTGGTGGATAGCCTCCGCTGGAGCTCCGCATATTTCACACGAATCAATAAAAACTTGAGCATTATATTTAGAAGGGCGGTATACTGTTAAAGAACTTGACTCACTTCGGGATGGTGGTTCCCAGTTAATAAGTTTACGATATTTCAAAGCACTATTATAAAATTTTTTGTCATTAATTATGTGGCCCATAACTTCAATGCCATATTGGGAGGGCCCTGGGCCAGGTTTCAATTTACGTTCATAAATTAGGCCCAAATCTTCTTGTTGAATAACAGATAAATGATAGCACCGAACTGGCGAATCAATTAAAGAAAAAACTTGATGTAAATGAGTAGAAAGGACGAAACTAGTTTGTGCAGCTGTTAATCTTTCAATTGTTGCAGCTAATATTGCTGTCCCTGAACTGACCTCTGTTCCATGACAAATTTCGTCGCCTAATATTAAGCTGTTATAATTAGCTAGCTTTAATATAGTTGAAAGATCTCTCATTTCGACCTCAAAAGTACCTTGGCCTTTATGGAGATCATCCCCCCCTAAAATACGAGTAATTAAATAGTGATAAGGTCTTAACCTAAATGAATCTGCAGCCACATACATTCCTGCTTGAGCTAAGATTACGTTGACTCCAATTGCTCTAAGTAAAGTAGATTTGCCCGCACCATTAACTGAGAATATTAACATCCCCTTGTCCTTTAAACTAATATTATGAGCTACACATTCTTCTTGAGTGTTTAACTGTTCTACTAATGGGTGTCGTAGGTTGATTGCTTCAACTAAACCCCTAGTTTGTTGGGATTTTGTTAGTGTTAAGCAAGGTTTAGTATAATTAAACTTAATAGCCGCAATAGCCCCGCTTAATGCAACATCTAATCTAGAAATTATATTTTCTAAGGGTAAAAACAGCTCAGAATAACTGAAATATAATTTTTTAAGTTCCCGGTTATAAATCTGTTTTACATGAGTATTAATTTGCTCTTCTAATGAGTTTAATTCGATTGATACTTTATGAATGGCGGGGCTAGTAATTATAAGGTAATTTCCTCTTTTACCCAACACAATAACTGAATTGTCAGATATAGAGGCGCTAGACATGTAATGTTCTAACTTAGGTAACTTTTTAGATAAAATAGAAAAAGCATAACCCTCTTTATTAAAACGCTCAGCTTTAATAGAAATTGTATCTTGAAACACAATATTTGAAGTCTGTTTAGCCCACTCTGTAAGTTGGGCCCCCAAAATTTGTTGTTGTGCAAGGAGGTTAGTTAAATTATCAGTTGGTTGTATTACATCTTTTAAATCACCTGTAAGACTGTCAACCTGGAAAATTCGGCCTATTTCCTCAATTAGCGATTCTAATTGGGGCCCGATTGAAGGGGGTAATTGAATATTAATTCATTTATTACTTATTAGTCGACTAGCAAACAAATAAGAATGGTAAATTTGACTCAACTTTTTAGGTGGCAAGGTAGTCTCACTCGAGGCACATATTGCCCATTGACGATGTAAAGAAGATAAATCTTTAATGTGTTTTAACTCGGAGTTGTCAAATATTTTTTTGTCAATTAATTGTTTGAATGTGGCAATCTCCCCATAACGAAGATTCAATTCACAATAATCTGTAATGGGGTTAAGAAGTCTGAATTTGAGTAGTCTTTTACCCATTGCAGTAGAACAGAAATCAACCAAACTTAGTAAACCACCCAGTTTTCCCCTCTTAGGCAATAAGTCCAATTGATATTCTGCTCGATTACATAATATTAAGTTTAGGGGGCTAATAACAGAATTATAACACTCGGGAAGTTGAAGGTTCTTAATAAGATTAGGATTTCGATCTTTAATAAATTGTAATACTCCTAAAAGGCTAATTAGATTTACCTGATTAACATTTTCTGTCCAAGTACTTTGAAATATCTTACTAAGGGTATATTCTTGATAATTTTTGTTAAACCACTCTGCGTTAATGCCCATATAAATATGTAGCAAAAGCCACTCCTTATTATTATTTTCGTACCTATAAGATAAATAACACGGTAAGTTGGGTAGTGCTTCTCCCATAACTTCAATTTTGACATTGGGTTCAGGGGGGAATAAATTACAACCAATTAATAAATTATATATTTTATTTATTAAAATCTCTGAGCCAACCCCGGAGTTTGCCCAAATTACTATTTCTCTAATACGATAACTGATTAATAGCCGAGCTGCTTTGTCCCTGTCCGCCCAAGAGACAGGAAACATTATACTATGCCCATTCATGGCTGAAAATAGAGTAATACCTAATAAGTCGTCTTGAGAAAAATAAATTGATAACACATAGGATAATTCCGAACAGTCCTCTAAATTACAACTAGGAGAATAAACCTGAGATACTGCGCGTTGTTTTGGCCCGGATTTACCAGTGACTAATTCATCAATAACTATAACAGTCCAACCTTTATCCAACAAGGTACTTAGATGAGTAGCGAGGGAATAAATTGGAAACCCCATTTGAAGCAAGGATCTTTTACCGGGCGATGTTATTCTCATATCAAGTAACGAGGCAACTTGTTCAATGGGAGGCGTTACCTCCAAAGACCCACTTCGCATGGATGACTTAACTAATAACTCGGCTTGAGAGTATGCTTGTTGACAACTAGGAGTGTCAGGCTCATGCCAAAGTTCATAGAACTTACCAATCTGGATAAGCTGGATGACTGACAATCCATACTTAGAATAATTCTCCTTTGCTAAGTTGAAATATTGCATAGGTATCTGGTTCATTTTTAACTAGGAGTTAACCTCTTAATAAATTTAAGGCCCGAACAGCAATTGTACCACGTAAACGGTAATAGTTAACCATAATGGCTAAACCGATAGCAGATTCGGCGGCTGCGACAGTTAGAATCACAATCGCAAAAATTTGACCCAAAAGCGTATAAAGCACACGAGACTCAAATAGAAGCAAAATAGTAGAGGCCAGTAAAACTAGCTCTACACACATTAGCATAATAATTAAATTGCTTCTATTAAGAATAATACCTAAGATTCCGATTAATAAGATGACAATTGATAATATTAAATAAGACATGCGCTATACCAATTAGAGGCTAGTTTTCCCACTCTAAGCCTCCTTCTATCCACTCATAAATTAACCCTAAAGTTAAGACAAATAAAAATAACATAACAACCCAATATCCAAATAAAGGTAAGCCCATATATGTAACAGCCCAGGGAAATAAAAAAGATATTTCAAGATCAAATATTAAAAACAAGATACCAATTAAGAAGAATCTAACGGAGAAGGGATTCCCGGGGTTATCAAAAGGATCAAACCCACATTCATAGACTGACACTTTTTCCATATCGGGTTGTTTATATCCTAATAGATAAGATGCCCCTAAAATTAGAATTGATAATGTCCCGCTAACGATAAGTAGTATTAGTATTCCTTTGAACTCCATTCCTAAGCGGAGACGTGCGTTAGCACTTGGCCAGAAGGCACCTAAAGGTGCTCTCTGCTGATTTGTAGGAAGAGATCCTGCCTACTACGTAATGATTCACCATGGGAATTATATAAAGAAGGTGAATTTGGCTGCTTAGCTAATAATATAGCCCCTATCATAGCGACTAGTAGCACCAAACTAGCAATTAACACTAATTCATAATAAGTTGTATAAAGATGACTTCCAATTGCCCCAATGTTAGTTCTAGATCCTATAACAGGATTGCTGATATATTTAGGGCTATTGGTTAGTAAACTATAAAATAGGAATATAACAGATAATCCTACAGGTAAAAAATGTGAGTGATCTTGAGAATCTACCTTATTAGGCTGTTGAATTAACATAATTACGAACAGGAATAAAATAGCGATAGCCCCTACATAGACAATTATAAATATTAAGCCTATATAGTCTAGTCCCAACGATATAAACATAACAGCAGCATTAACAAAGGCAATAACTAACCAGAATACTGAATAAACAGGATTCGGCGTAGATATAACCATAAGACTAGCTCCAACTATTCCTAAGGAGAATATCATAAATAGACTATTCATATTGTACTTCGGCCAACATGGCCTATCCTACTTCTTATACTATTTCATACGGAGCAATTTGGTTTCTACCCAGCCTAACAAGGGGACCAATACTAAGAAGTAGCAAAAGTAGAATATAGATGCAAATTGACCAATCATAACATAAGGCTCCTCTACTGGATTAGCCCCTAGCCAGGTTAATAGTATAAAATCAGCTGCTAAAAACCAAAATGCTATTTTACCTAAAGGCCTAAATGTTAAGGCTCTTAATCTACTAGTATGAATAAAGGGTAATAAAAATAACACCATAATACTAAATACCATAGCCAAAACTCCTCCAAGCTTGTTGGGTATAGAGCGGAGAATAGCGTATGCGAATAAGAAGTACCATTCTGGTTGTATATGAACAGGAGTTACTAAAGGATTAGCTTGAATGAAATTTTCAGGATCACCTAATACATTAGGCATAAAATAACAAAATATAATTAAAATAGTGCTAAGTACCATCATACCAAACAAGTCCTTATAAGTATAATAAACATGAAAGGTAACTTTGTCTACATTAGAGTCAATTCCCAAAGGATTATTTGACCCAGCTGTGTGTAAACTAAGAATATGTAATACGCCTAATCCAGCTATAAGAAAAGGAAAAAGATAATGTAAAGAGTAGAAACGATTAAGAGTCGCGTTAGATATACTAAATCCTCCCCAAATCCACTGAACAATATCTGTTCCTATATAGGGTATAGCAGAACAAAAGTTAGTTATAACTGTGGCTCCCCAAAAGGACATTTGTCCCCAAGGTAATACATACCCTAAGAAAGCTGTTAACATCATCACTAAGTAGATTATTACCCCTATATTCCAAACGTCCATTTTCATGTAGCTCCCATAATACAATCCTCTGCCCATGTGGATATATACACAGAGAAAAAATAGTGAAGCTCCATTAGCATGAATATACTTTAACATAAAACCATAATTAACGTCTCTTAAAATATGCGAAATTGAGTCAAAAGCTAAACTAACGTCAGGGCAATAATGCATAGCTAAGAATATTCCGGTAATTAATTGAATAGCTAAACAAAGTCCTAACAAAGAACCAAAATTCCAGTAATAACTAATATTAGAAGGGGCTGGCAGATCAACCAGTACCCCATTCACAATAGAGATTAATGGATGTTGAGTTCTTATTCGTAACATTTTGTTTGGTGATTCCATATGCATGCGCTCAGGAAGCTTGTGTACTTCAACCCCCCCCAATGGGGGATATCTCCCCAAATGCTAGCAAGGCACTGCATCTAAACCTATCAACAGGCCAGAAACTAAAACGATTAAACCAAGACTGAAAGGTAAGTAAGACTTCCATAATAGATACATAAGTTGGTCATATCTCATTCTAGGGAAAGAAGCTCGCACCCACACAAATGCGAACACTACTGCGGTAGTTTTAAGGGCTAAGCAACCCATTCCTAGAATTCCTGTAAAAGGTGCCCAACCTCCTAAAAACAATAAACTTATCAAACAGCTCATTAGAATAATATGGCCGTATTCAGCTAAAAAGAATAGAGCAAACGACATACTAGAATATTCTACATTATATCCAGATACTAATTCTGATTCTCCCTCGGTAAGATCAAAAGGAGCCCGATTAGTTTCAGCTAATGCCGAAGCAAAAAACATTAAAGCAGCTGGAAATAAAGGTATTATATACCAAATTTCGGCTTGGGCTAAAACAATCTGAGTGATATTAAGAGAACCTGCACATAATATTACTGATATTAGAATAAGCCCTATACACACTTCATAGCTAATCATTTGAGCTGCTGCTCTAATGGCCCCTAAGAAAGCATATTTAGAATTACTTCCCCAACCAGACATTAAAATAGCATACACCCCCATAGAACTGATAGCAAAGATATATAAGATACCAACATTGATATCAGCTAGTACAATACCGGGGCTAAAAGGAATAACCCCCCAAGCTAAAAAAGCTAAAGTAAGCGATAGAATCGGGGCTACAATATAAACCGACAGATTAGCATGATTGGGAATAGCCATTTCTTTAGTAAATAATTTTAATCCGTCAGCTAAAGGCTGTAATAGTCCATAAACACCAACTACATTAGGTCCTTTTCGTGCTTGCATATACCCTAATACCTTTCTTTCTGCTAAAGTTAAATAAGCTATAGCCACTAATAGAGGTATTATTATTGCAAGCGTTTTAAAGATAATTGAAATAATAGTACTCATCATCCTAGTTACGGAGGGCGGCCAAGTACGTATTGAACGCGCAAAACTTGGCCCAAGAACAAGTTCCCTTACCCTTACTATGTTACGACTTACCCATTCTCGAAAAGGAGGGATAACCCCGCCGCGGGGCGTCTCGTATCCTTAACTTGAAGGGGACGACGGGCGATTTGTGCTAACACTGGGTCAGAATTCACCGGAACGCTCTACTTCCCGATTACTATCAAATCCTACTTAAGATTCCCGTTTCAGAAAATCTCCGCCTCCTAATTTCTGTGTATATTGTATAGGAGAATGTAGCGCATAATATCCCTTTCCATAAAGACCATGACACCTGACTTAATCCATAATAGGGTTAAGGATAACATTTATTGTTATCCTGACGACGGCCATGCAATGCCTGAGCGGCAACTACCCACAAAAGGTAGTCCGCTTTCAAGGAAAGGTAAGGTGACACGCGGATCATCGTATTAAATTACACGCTCCTCTGATTCAAACAGTGAACAGCCAAGCCTTTTGAGTTTCAATCTTGCGATCATAGTATTCAGGCATACAATAAGGTTATTTGCTAATAAAGCTATTGTATAAGTTTAAGGCGAGGACTACCAGGGTATCTAATCCTGTTTGCTATCCAAGCTTTCGTATTTCATGAAGATATACCATGAACGAAGTAAGGAGTCTTCACCTTCGGACTTCCACTCTTGCTTCAAACATTTTACCGCTACCAAGAGGTTTGCCTTACTTTATTCTCATGCTTCACTACATACTTTAACGCCTAATGCGAAATAAAAACTGGGCCTCTAAGTTTAACCGCGTCTGCTGGCACTTAGTTAGACAGACCTCAGTGTGAAACCCTGTGTCAAGCGTTTACCCATTGCACAAGATTCTCTACTGCTGCCAAAATGTCTTCCCCTTGTTTCAGTGAAAGTGTGGCTATACTACGCATCTTCAACCAGGTGGGCCACTATCCCACCTATTCTAATACGTCAACCGAGATAATCTCCGTTTTATCCTCACCAGTAGGGCCCTGATTTGGGCCTTGCATGTATTAGAAGAACACATTGCCTTATAGACTCCCCAAGGTCAAAGGAGTAGTGTGGAAATAATATTTAAATCATCCCCAGGACTCAATTTACGCTGATAAACAAACGGTAATTCATTATAAGTATGAAAAGCAGGCGGAGAAGATAAAGACCATTCTAACGAGCCAGGCGAAGTTGACCAACCCTTAAATGGTCTTTCGGCTGCTAGTGCCTCATAAGATAAGTATATAAACCATATAATTCCTACTAGGGCTATTACAGCTCCGCAAGAACTAACTAAGTTCCAATCTTGGTAAGCATCAGGAAAATCCGAGTATTTTCTAGGTAATCCGGCTAAACCCAAGAAATGTTGGGGGAAGAAAGTTAAATTAACTCCAATAAACATAATCCAGAAATGGATCTTACCGTATAATTCATTATAACTATAACCTGTAATTTTACCGAACCAATAGTAGTATCCCCCAAATATAGCAAATATGGCCCCCATAGATAACACATAATGGAAGTGGGCTACTACATAATAAGTATCGTGTAAAGCTATATCTAATGAACTATTAGCTAATATAACTCCAGTTAAACCACCAATGGTAAATAGGAACACAAACCCAATAGCCCACAACATGGGTGTCTCAAGCCGTATGCTTCCCCCATATATAGTAGCTAACCAACTAAATATCTTAATCCCAGTAGGAACAGCAATAATCATAGTGGCGGCAGTGAAGTAGGCACGAGTATCGACATCCATACCAACGGTGAACATATGGTGGGCCCAAACAATAAATCCTAATACTCCAATAGAAATCATAGCATAGACCATACCTAAATAACCAAAAATATGTTGTTTAGCAGAAAATGTGGGTATAATTTGAGATACCATACCAAATCCTGGTAAAATTAATATATAGACTTCAGGATGTCCAAAAAACCAAAATAAGTGCTGGAATAAAATAGGATCTCCTCCTCCCGCAGGGTCAAAGAATGTTGTATTAAAATTTCTATCTGTCAATAACATTGTAATTGCACCAGCTAACACTGGTAAAGATAATAATAACAATATTGTAGTAACTAATACAGACCATACAAATAGAGGTAATCTGTGCATACTCATACCAGGAACCCTCATGTTAATTATAGTAGTTATAAAGTTAATAGAACTTAAAATGGAAGATATACCAGCTAGATGTAAACTAAATATAGCCATATCCACTGCTCCCCCGGAATGGGCTTGAATGCTTGCTAGTGGGGGATAAACGGTCCAGCCTGTACCTGCCCCTTGTTCCACAAACATAGACCCAACCAATAGTATTAGAGCAGGTGGTAATAACCAGAAACTGATATTGTTTAATCTAGGAAAGGCCATATCGGGTGCACCAATCATAATTGGCACAAACCAATTTCCGAATCCTCCAATCATTACTGGCATTACCAGGAAGAAGATCATTAATAAAGCATGTGATGTTACAACCACATTATATAGATGATCATCTCCTATCATACTACCTGGAGCTGACAGTTCTAGCCGTATTAACATACTTGCAGCTGTCCCCGCCATCCCAGAAAAAGCACCAAATAGTAAATATAAGGTACCTATATCCTTATGATTAGTAGAAAATAGCCAACGTGTAAGATATTTGTTCAT